TCGGTAAACAAAAGCCTACATAGCAGTTCCAATGCTACGCCTTGAACCGCTCGGCCATCTCTCCTACATAATGATTATGAATCAAAAACCAAGTGAATAGTGAGTTCTTCATATTTCATTCTAGATTATTGGATTGGATAAGTATGACCAATCCATTTTAACTATATATTTGAACTATATATTACAAAATATTATAAATAAAAATAGAAAATTTTTCATCAAAGTAAAGAAAGATCTTTCGAGGCCTCAAGACAATTATTTTTTTACGAAATTTTTTTATTTGTAATTTTGAAAATGAAAAGGGGGTTTGTGTTTGCAAAAACGACTCCTACTAGAAATTCGATTCGAATCCATTAAATCAATGAATTAGAACGAATCAACTGATTAATAGGTCTAGATTTTTTAGACTAGGGTTAATGGATACCTTTCTATCATAATTCTATATAGACTACGATTCCATACCTTACAAATTCTCAAATTTCTTTCCGACTTTAGAATTCTCAACAACAAACCCCTTCCCTCACCCCTCTATTCTAGATTGATAAAACATTTTGTATAGTGGATTGTATACCTGCTATGTACATAACATAAAAAAGAGGTGGTTATTCTATTTTCATCATAGAATGATTTTTTCCTCTTTGTATCATAATTCAATACAAATTTCTCGAGTTATTTGAATCTGTAACTTCAACGAAATCGGAATAGTTCGCTTCGTTGGTATACTACTACATTAGGATGAAATCGAACCGGGTTGGACCTTTTCTTATTGATTCCTATAAAAAAGGAACAATTGGAATAAAAAGCCCATAATCTTTTTTTTTCAAATCAATCTATTTTTATGTTATTTCGTACTGTACAATTCTTTTCTTTGTGGGATCATTTTCCCCCGAGAGGGAATGAGAAGAATTATAAAATGGATTGCTAGCTATGCCTAGATCGCGGATAAATGGAAATTTTATTGATAAGACCTTTTCAATTGTAGCCAATATCTTATTGCAAATAATTCCGACAACTTCAGGAGAAAAGGAGGCATTTACCTATTACAGAGATGGTGTGATTTGATTCTTTTTTTTCTCTTGGTCTTACGAGAAAGACATGTGATTCGGAAAAATTTTTGAAATAAATCTACGCTTGTTGAAGGTGAAGTTTGGAAATAGAACAATTCCTTCTGTCGTGTATCCTCGATTAATGCAACCTCAGATGCTATGTTTCAATCTTAGATTCTAGTATTGAGCGAAAGGTTATATCTAGAGGTTCTGTATTATGGGGCAATCCTACTCCACTACACTAGTACCAACGGACAGCATAAGGGAAGAAGCACTACACCTAGGAATCAACAACACGAAAACCTTGTTAGAAATGACCCCTTTCCTTATTGGGCTCGGGACTAAAAGAATGGTTGGGACAACAAACATCCATCTCGTTCGTACTTTGGATACCAATATAACCATCGAAGGTTGTTTGAAGTGACTAATTCCTGGAAATTAGGAGGCGTTGAAAACAAAGAAATTGCTCGAGTTCTCATTTCTATCTAGTTATCTAGTCTCAACACCCTTGATATTAAGAAAAGATCTCTTGCAGGAAGGTTGGCTAGAGATTTCTTGTAAAAACACTAGCCCTGCTCAGTCCATAATGAGAATATTTTCATCTTTTTGATTTCATGTATATTCTCCTTATGCACATAAGGGAGGAGCCGTATGAGGTGAAAATCTCACGTACGGTTTTGGAACGGAGATTCTTTTAATTGAATGGCGACCGTAACGGATGTCAGCTCAATCCGAAGGAAATTATGCAGAAGCTTTACAGAATTATTATGAAGCTATGCGACTAGAAATGGATCCTTATGATCGAAGTTATATACTCTATAATATAGGTCTTATCCATACAAGTAATGGAGAACATACGAAAGCTTTGGAATATTATTTTCGAGCACTAGAACGAAATCCATTCTTACCACAAGCTTTTAATAATATGGCCGTGATCTGTCATTACGTGCGACTATCTTCACTATAGAAGTAAAAAAAGAAAAACAAAAAAAGGCTTTCTACATATACATCGTCTAAAACAACGATTTTTATCAGCTGTAGCAAAGAAAAAAACTTTATATTCATAAAAGTTGAAATATGAAGAAAATAAATAGATATACCTAGCTACTTTTTCTATGGATAAAAAAAGAATCTAATTGGTAAGGGAAGCACCGTAAAGATCAATTGGCGAAATTTGGGGCCAATACAATAATAACTGCGTACTTATGTCATGATGGTAGATATACTTATCTCGTGATGTGAGATAAAATAGGAATCCACTTATGTAATAGAGTTGATCCACTAAAGTCTTGAGCAGCGGTGTAGGATCAGATCCCAAAGATAGTAAGTTTTTCTTTCTTAGGAAAGAAAGTCTTTTTCAAAGATTCTATATAAATTTATATACGAAACCAAGATAGTTACCTTTCAGAAAATCGAATGATAGGGGAATTTTTTCTTCTGAAGGTGGGAAAAAA